ATTTATCGAACTTTACTAATTTTTTATTCTTCACGTCCAGGATTACGTACTGGATCATTAGATAGAAATCCGAAGATGAAAAGAGAAACAAAGAATATCACTACTGTGTAAACAAATAGTTTAAGAGTAAGCATTACACAACCTCCATGATAGTTTTTTTGGAAAAAAGGGAATATATTCTCCGTTTTTATATCACATCACATATCCTATATTTGTTTGACACTATTAAATGAAGCGATGTTTTTAGTGAAAATTGGTTGACCCTAACCTTATATACTTAATATACTTAACAATCTTAGAATATATATTTATTTATATATATATACATAATATAATACATAGGATCATTGGCAAATTGGAAAAAGGGTTAGAACGAAGTTATCGTGCCTATCCAAGAATTTCAATGTTTGAATCTAGGATTTATACTTTAAGATTTATATGATCTTATCAATTTTTATAATTTTTTTTTTTTAGTACATTATTAAAGACCTTATCGAAAACTTAGAGCGGCTTGCCAAACAAATGCTAAGAGAAAAAAGAATACAGGTATGACTGGCATAACATCTACGATTGGATTTAAAAAAGCATAGGCCTCAGGCAATTTTGAAAAGAAAAAACGACTCGAATAAGGCGTAAAATTAAGACAGATCAAACTAAAGATATTAAATATAACAACCATTTTTTCGTGAAGATAATTGCATTTTTATTGAGTTTTTAATAAAAAAAAAATAAAGTAAAAAAGTAAACAATCAAAAAAACTTCTATTCTCTTATGAGAATATAAGAAATTAGACTCTCACATACTATTTTAATTCAATTATATGTAATGATCAATGAATTGTGGGTTTCATTCAATATTTAGACATGTTAAAATCCTAGCAACAATTTAATTAATCTATTCCATATAAATTTTTACCACAATACCAATATTAGTTTTATTAGTATTGAATTGAATAGAAATCGAAGTGGGGCGTAGTCAAGTGGTAAGGCAACGGGTTTTGGTCCCGCCATTCGGAGGTTCGAGTCCTTCCGTCCCAGAGCGCACCTGTTTTATCAGAATAAAAGTTTTTTTGATTCCGATTTTTTATACCTATTTTTTTAGGGTTGCTAACTCAACGATAGAGTACTCGACTTTTAAGTGCTGCTAGGATCTTTTACAGATTTGGATGAAGCAAGGTATTTATTTGTCCATACCATATCCATATCCATAATTATAGTGGAATAATGGAGATGAGTATGTATAAAGAAAGAGCATATTGATAAAACCCCTTTATTTATTTTCCAAAATCAAAAGAGCGATTATGTTTAAAAAATAAAAGATTTAGAATCATCTTGTTATCGTATAATGTAATGAATATAAACCGATTGGGTAGAAAAGCAGAAGATAGAGTCCGTTTATCACGAGGTATCTATCTTTTTATTACTATTTTAGTATTACTAGAAAATAAGAATCTGATTATGAATAATAATAAAACAAACGCTTTGTTTTAACTGTATCTTATAGTACTATGTATTWSTAWTWWTRKWATATTTATTTGATAACCCAAAGTAAAGTATATTTGACTTTGGTTCAAATAAATACAATTTCAAATAAAAATGGAAGAATTAAAAAAAAATTTAGACCGACGGAAACAGGACTTTTATTTTTTATATCCACTTTTTTTCCAGGAGTATATTTATGTATTTACTCAAAATCGTAGTTTCAATCGATCAAGTTTGTTCGAAAATGTGGGTTATGACAAAAAAGTTAGATTACTAATTGTGAAACGCTTAATTACTCGAATGTATCAACAGAATTCTTTTCTTATTTATACTAATGATTCTAACCAAAATACTTTTTTTGGGCACAACAAGCATTTTTATTTGCAAATCATATCGGGTAAATTAGCAGTTAGTGCGGAAATTAAACTTTGCCTATGCTTAGTATCTTCCCTCGAATATAATAAAATAGATGAATCTAAAAATTTACGATCAATTCATTCCATATTTCCCTTTTTAGAAGATAAATTCTCCCGTTTAAATTATGTGTCAAATATACTAATACCTTATCCGGTTCATCTTGAAACGTTGGTTCTAATTCTTCGTTGCTGGGTGAAAGATAATTCTTCTTTGCATTTTTTACGATTCGTTTTGCACGAGAGTCGTAATTGGAACCATTTTTTTTTCCAAAATAAATATATTTCCACTCTTTCAAAAACAAAAAGAAATCAGAGAGTATTCTTATTCTTATATAATTCTTATGTCTGTGAATACGAATTCGTTTTTGTTTTTTTACGTAACCAATCCTGTCAGTTACGATCAACATTTTTTGGAACCTTTTTTGAGCGACATTTTTTCTATGGAAAAATAAAAAAAGAGCATCTTGTAAATGTCTTTACTAAGGATTTTAAAGCCATTTACTGGTACTGGTTGTTCAAAGATAGTTTCATGCATTATGTTAGGTATCAAGGAAAATGCACTTTGGCTTTAAAACGGGCGTCTCTTATTCTAAATAAATGGAA